AAAATTTCCATTTATGCATCAAAAAGAATGTCCCTTTTGAGGCCAGAATGCATTTTCCCTTATACCTAACAGAATGCGGGGAAGGATCCTTGAAAAGCCATAAGATAACGGCAAAATCCTTAGTAAAAAGTTTTACTAAATATTCTAATTTTCCGTAGAAAAAAGTGCGTTCAAGAAGGGCTCTATAAGATGTTGATCGTAAATGAGAGGATTGGTTGCAAAGAAAAAAGAAAATAGATTCGTATTCACATACATGAAAATTATATAAGAACACGAATAATCTTTGATTTCTAAAAAAAAAAAAAGAAATAGAGTTTTTTGGAATAAAAAAACTATTCCAATTATTATTATGATACTCATAAAGAAAGAATCGTAATAAATGCAAAGACGAGGCATCTCTTACCCAGTACCGAAGGATTTGAACCAAGATTTCTAGATGGGCGGGGTAAGGTAGTAATATATCTAACACAGAATTACAATGTAAAAATGTGTCCTCTAAAAAAGGAAATATTGAATGAATTGATCGAAAATTATGAGATTTGACTTTTTTTTGTTTCTCTAGAGAAGCTATTAATAGAAGATAAAATGGAATTTCCACAATAACTGAAAATCCTTCTGATATCATTTGCGAATAAAAATTGTGTTTGTGCCCCCAAAAGTCATTTTTGTTAGAATCGTTAGACGAAAGAATCAAATGATTCTGTTGATACATTCGAGTAATTAAACGTTTCACAATTAGTAAACTATATTTCCTATTACCTGAAGTTTCCAACAAAATAGATTTATTTAAATCATGACCATATGCAAACGAAAAAATATATTCCTGAAAGATAAGTGGATATAAAAAGTTGTGTTGCCAAGAACCCTCTAGTTCTATATATCCTTGGAATTCTTCCATTTAAAACCAGACCTAAAACTCAAAAAAAAATGGGGGGTTCTTAAGTTATCAAATGATACATAGTGCGATACAGTCAAAACAAGGTATTTTTTTTTTTAATAGATACCTCGGTAAATTCATCAGCGGACTCTCTATTTTTTCCGTCCAATTTGTTTTTTTTGTTATTAAGAAATAACATAAAACGTTGGTTAGAAATCCTTTATTTTTTCAACCCAATCGCTCTTTTGATTTTGGAAAATCTTTATCAATATACTGTTTCTTCTACACACTCATGTCCATCTTCATATGGAGAATGGGGAGTTTAATAGTTAGGATTCACTAAAAAAGAAAATCCACACGTGGGAGAATCCTTTCCCGCATCAGGCACTAAGTTTTTTTAACGTCTAATTAGATCGGGTAATCATTCAAATTACGAAGATAAGCTCGTTGCTTATTATTTCCAAAAAATTAGAACCCATAAGGATAGGGTTCGATCCATTTATTCAATCGACCCAACAGTGAATTCATTGCATTTCCTTCCAAGAAATAAAAGAAAGGTTTGTACTGCTTTGATAAGAATGAAATAGGTTCCAAATTCTCTATTGATACGACATGCTCTTTTTTCCATAAATTTCCTTTCCGGATCAGTCGTGGTCGTATAAAATCTACCGATGGTGTAGACGAATTCCTTACTTCATCCAAATATGTAAAAGATCTTAGCCGCACTTAAAAGCCGAGTACTCTACCGTTGAGTTAGCAACCCCCCAAATAGCTATGTTATGTAGATAAAATCAAAATAAATAAAATAGGATTGGAATCAAAACGTTGAATTAGCAAGAAATCGCAAAAAAATTTTGAGTTGATTCCCGTTACGAACATAAAAACAAACACCAATATCAGAGATTCTTGAATTAAAAATTTGCTAAACAAATAATCTACATTTTTAGATCCAAAAATGTGATTTTATATCAAAACAAATTTAATGAATCCTTGAATAAAAATATTGGGCAGAAGACATAAAAAACCATTTCATTTTTTAATTTCACAATTGAATTATATTTGTTCAATACATTCTTGTCAATATGAATATGAATAAAAAAGAAAATACAATTACAAGAAATTCCATTTTCTTTTTTTTTTTTTTACTTTCAATTGAATAACGTTAATGTACTCAAATTCAAATAAAACCCAATTCTATTATATGATATAATTGAAATTGCGAACTCTAAATAGAAAACAAAGAAAAAATGAAATATTTAATATGGAGGAAAATTTTTGTTGGATTGGCGCTACAAAAAAAGTACAGGACTAAAAAAGTTCTACCAAATTACAACCTCATTATCTTTAGTTTTTATATAAAAAAATGTATTATTCATTAATTGAACTTCGTTTGCTTAAATTCAATGCAATTTCTTTAAAAAAATCGCAAAGTCTTTACATGTTTAAAATGAAGCTGAGAATGATTAAACTCATTCTGAAATTCGTGTTTAATCTTTTCCAACTTTTCCAAATCAATCTGAAATTCGTGAAAAAAATCGTCCTTCTTTCTCTTTCTAATATCATAAAGAGCGCCTTTAGGGTGATCGCCTCTTCCTTGTACAAGAAAAACTAGCCTCTTTATAATATTAGAAACAGTTTTTGTAGGTTGAACGCCTTTTTTAATCAAATATATAAGAGCACGAACATTTAAATAAGTTCGATTTTTTATCGGATCATAAAAACCTACTTTATGCAGAGCTCTCCCCTCTCTTCGGGACTGAGCATCAATTGCAACGATTTGATAGAAGGCTCATTGGGATAGATTTAACCCCCCTTGGAAACGTATAGGAAGTTTTCTCCTCGTACGGCTCGAGAAAAAATGATTAAAAAAAAATGTATGCATAAATTAGAATGACCAATCAAAAAGTCTATAAAATCCTCAATCCTCAAATGAATTAAAATTAAGCCCTTTCTTTTCTTTCCTCAAAAAAATCATTTGTATACTCATAACTCAAGTTGGATAGGTTTCAAGGAGCAAAAAAAAAATCCTTTAGCATTTATCATTTATTGAGCAGTCTAAAATACGCTCTGTTTTGTCTCATTTAACATCGATTTGAATTGATCCCAATCAATTGTTGCGACAATTCAAAAGAGTCTTTCCTTGTTCCGGAAGCCTTTATCTTGTTTTTTGAATCATTGGGTTTAGACATTACTTCGTTGATTTTTAATCCTTTCAAAAATGGCAGCAACATACCTTTTTATTATTTATTTCTATCAAAGAATCTAATCATATGAACGAGGGATTTCCGCACGATATATATAAATCAAATTAATTAAAAAGGTTTATCAAAATATCCCGGGGGATTCAAAATTTGCTTTATTTTGATCCTTTCTATTTTTCTGTCAAAGATAACTTACGAAGTTGTTCCAACTTATTCTTTTGATTGACACTAACCCTAGACCCCTTTCCCTTGAGAAATAGCTCAATACTTTCTACTCGAGCTCCATCATATTCCATTACACCCCAACAAACCGGGTTCGAGTGAAACAGAGAAAAAGATGTCGAGTTAAGAGCATCCTTTATTATAGAATGATGGATATAAGAATCCATAACAGATCATGTCCTTCAAGTCGCACGTTGCTTTCTACCACATCGTTTCAAACGAAGTTTTACCATAACATTCCTCGAATTTGGAACCGGTTTGCGGTTGATTCAATTATCGAATCATGAATAGTCATTGGTTCACAGTTAAGACAGTTGTTACATAGATTCGATACTAATATATCTTACACTTTTTTATTTTAGTACTGTTCTTTTTTCTCAATTTTTTTCTTAATTAACATTTTTTATACAAATTACAAAAAATTAAAATGGATTTATCTCTCTTAGCTTATCTCTTAGGGATATCGTCTTATTGTCCATTTTAATTTTTCAACTCAACCTTTAAATATATTATTTTTTATTTATATATATAAATAAAAAATAATAATAGTCAAAATACAATTAGTTTTCCGGGGATGAACAAAAAAGAACTAACTTCCTTCTATAATTTTAGATGCATATTTTTTGTCTATATTATATATTCCTATATCATATATAGAGGATGGATATAGAATAGGTAAAGACGCAACTTTTTTATAATTCCAATTTCTGTAATCTATAACCCTATCGTGCCTCAATACCCAACGGATGCGCCTTTAGTTGCGTGTCATTTGAGCCTGAAGTTGTGAAAGATGTGAAAAATATCTAATTTTTGTTATTCTAATCGTTAGCCAAAAGAGTCAAACTCTAGCCAATCTTACACCTTATAAACTAAACTTTAGAAAAAAAAGTTTTTTTCTTATTATTAACTAAAATTACAATTACATAGGCTCTGGGACGGAAGGATTCGAACCTCCGAATAGCGGGACCAAAACCCGATGCCTTACCGCTTGGCCACGCCCCACTTCGATTTCTATACTAATAAACACTAATATTGTTGTTGATTGTTCGTCAATTCCAGCCCAACTATCTAAAGAATCAATTAGATTCTGTTGGTTAGTATTTTAACTTCGACACATGTAGACATAGAAAAAATGAATTTATTGATCATTACCAATAATTCCATTAAGATATTATATGAAAATAGAATTTATTCTATTCTCTATTGAGAATGGAAGGTTTTTTGATTGAGTGAGTAAGTTCAAAAAACGAAAGATTTTTTTCTATCAATAACTCAATCAAAATACAATTTTTTAAAAAACAATCTGTTATGCTTAATATCTTTAGTTTGATCGGTCTTAATTCTGCTCTTTATTCGAGTAGTTGTTTCTTTGCCAAATTGCCGGAGGCCTATGCTTTTTTGAGTCCAATTGTCGATTTTATGCCAGTCATACCTCTACTTTTTTTTCTCTTAGCCTTCGTTTGGCAAGCTGCTGTAAGTTTTCGATAAGATCTTTCATCTTATCTTATCCTATAAAAATGAATGCTTTTTTTCGAGAAAGAGGATTCTATTCTAATACTCAATAATTAACAAAAAAAGTCTTACAATATGAGCCTTTAAAATATTAAATAAAAATTCTTGGATCGACACAATCCACATTATCTCATTTTCCATTCTAACTCGTTTTTTAGATAACTGAACACCTTAATTGCGATACTCCAGAATATAACAAGTTTGTATCAAAAATTATTGATAAGTAAGACAATAATAGATAAGATAATAATAACTTTCTTTTTTATTTATATATATTAAGAAAAAAAAAAAAATGCCTTTCGGCGTCAAACCAAATAAAAAATTTTAGGATATGCGGTATAAAAATAGGGAATTTATTATCTAAAAAAAAAAAACTCTTGGAGATTTTTAATGCTTACTCTCAAACTCTTTGTTTACACAGTAGTGATATTCTTTGTTTCTCTCTTTATTTTCGGATTCTTATCTAATGATCCGGGGCGTAATCCTGGGCGCGAAGATTAACAAAAGGTTTTTTTACTTGATTGTTCATCTCTTTTTTTTTTTGAAGTTAAAAAAAAAAAAAAAAAAGCAAATATTTTATAAAAAATATTGAATTCTAATTTAAAATTAATTTGAACGAAAAAATCTATCTATAATAATGATCAATGTAAAATGTAAATGTAACTGGAACAGGGAAAGAGAGGGATTCGAACCCTCGGTACGAATAACTCGTACAACGGATTAGCAATCCGACGCTTTCGTCCACTCAGCCATCTCTCCCCCTTGCAAATAAAATAAAAAATATAAAAAAAATTGTTATTTAAAAAATTGTTATTTATATAATTTATAATAATAAATAATTTATAATTCTATATATAAATATATAACAATAATATACGTTATGTATACAAAATAGACAAGTTGTTATTGTGTCATACAAGAGTACAACAGGAAGTACAAGTTTTAGATGAAATTCCAATCAGTTGTATAAAGACAAAAAAAAGAAAGATTCAATTTGACTATCTTATATAATAATAAGAAAAATTATATATAAAGAAAGACCTTTTCGACCGAAAAAATGAAATTTATATATTCCCGCGGCCTGGCCTAATCAGTACTTCGCCAGGCCCTTTTTTTATTTATTCGGTGTTCGACAAAAGCGATATTTCGATACAATAATTGAACTGTAGCGGGTATAGTTTAGTGGTAAAAGTGTGATTCGTTCTATATAACCCTTTAATAGTTAAGGGGTCCCCCGGTTTGATTAGTATTCTGGTCATAAACTTTATTTCGAAAAAGGAATTAATCCCTTACCTTCAATGCCAAAATTGAAAACAATTATACATTCTCGTGATTTGTATCCAAGAGTCAATTAAAACTCTAAATTTTGGATTATGAAATTACGAAACATGAATTTTTTGTAATTGGACCACTATTTCCAATTGAATGAGTATAAGTAAGAAATCCATGGATAAAGATAGAAAAAGGGTTTCTAATCGTAACTAAATCTTCCTCTTTTTTTATAAGGAAAGTGAGGCAAAATGGCTATTAAATGATGACTTTAGTTTACTAGAGACTTCAATCAACATATTTCTTGTAGCTCGGTGGAAACAAAAAACTTTTCCTTAAGATTCTCTCAACTAGAAATAGAGAACGAAGTAACTAGAAAGATTGTTTGAATCTCTTCTTCTAAAAGGATCATCTAGAAAGCAAGTTTTTTTGAATTTAATCCATTCATATAAAAAGCTGACATAGATGTTATGGGTGAATTTTTTGAGGTCCCACCGTAAATTTTTTCTGGGAATTCTTCCATTTTCCATAAAGGAGCCGAATGAAACCAAAGTTTCATGTTCGGTTTTGAATTAGAGACGGTCAAAATGAAAAACTAGCGTCGACTATAACCCCTAGCCTTCCAAGCTAACGATGCGGGTTCGATTCCCGCTACCCGCTCCGCTCTATTCTATAATAATTAATACGTCGTTATTGCGTTGAATATACAATTAAAAAAAAAATATCATCTCACATACAATCCAATTCTTTTTTCAGAACAAGAAAATAGTGAAAGTCAAAAACGCAAAAAAATAGGAATGGTCGAAATGAAATGAAAAGCGTCCATTGTCTAATGGATAGGACAGAGGTCTTCTAAACCTTTGGTATAGGTTCAAATCCTATTGGACGCAATTTTTTCCATATGTTTTTTTATATTTCTATACGAAGAAAGGTAGTTTTTTTCATAATATTTATATATATTATATATATAATATAAATATAATGTATAAATTTTACAATACATTATTATTAAATTTAAGAGGGATCAATTTATTTATGCTTGTTCCTGAAGTAGAAAGCGTTCCATCTGTTCTTGAATAGCTTCTTTTAAAAGGGCTTCTGCCTCCTCAGTAAATTTTTTGGTAGAAGAGATAATTTCTTGGAATTGCGATTTGTTCGTTTTTAAGTAAGTACGTAATTTTTCAATAAATTTCCTTACCTGCCCAATTTCTAATGAATCAAGATAACCGTTCGTTCCGGTATAAATAGTCATTATCTGTTCTTCTACCGTAAGAGGGGCAGATTGAGGTTGTTTGAGCAATTCACGTAATCGTTGACCTCGTGCCAATAGATTCTGAGTAGCTTTATCAAGATCAGAAGCAAATTGTGCAAAGGCTTCTAATTCTGCGAATTGTGCCAGTTCTAATTTTAATTTACCAG